GCCCAATAATTCGCTGTCTACATAACCCTTTTTGTTTTGCATAAATGACAGAGAAGGGGTAAGAAAAAAAGTAAAATTTCGGGGTATATTTCGACTTTACTTTTTTCTTTATTTCTTGTGTCTAGTTACTTTTTTGTTTACATACAAAAATTCCGATCTTGATCTTGCTAAGGATCCCGATATGGATCCTTTAAATATAAACTTTAATGAACAGAGTCGAGAAAATAATATATTTTTTTATTATATATAAAATATAAAAACTAGATTATCAATCGATTTGATAATAATGCAAGGATTACCAGCAATCCGTCTTGCTCTCACTAAAGAGATATCCATATAGATATCAATATATCACTTGTGACTTTATTTGTTACAAAACACTAATTTGAATCTCAAATTTAAATGATTAAAATGAAATCATAAGAAGGAATATGTAAGCTACCCACTTGATTTCCATGGGATTGTAGTTCAATTGGTCAGAGCACCGCCCTGTCAAGGCGGAAGCTGCGGGTTCGATCCCCGTCAGTCCCGGCGAATTCAATAAAAAAAGACATCCACCCCCTTTTTGTTTCTGGGCAAGGGGATCGAAATGGTTTCATTTATCTTTTTTTTCTTTTTTCATCAAGCAAAAGAAAGGGGTATTTCCATTATTTTAACTAGCACCAATTGATGGTAGAGAGACATATGTAAATTAGGATAATTGTTGAGAGCATTCAACACTTCAAGAAAGAGATACTGTATGCGGTTTCTGCTTTTTGTCAATTGATCTCCCATTAACTCGTGTAGGAAAATGGAATAGGATGGCGTATAATACGTTTGCCAAGAGTACCTAATGTATACTTTTATTTCTATGAAGTAAAGGAATTGAAAAAAGTTCGAATCCAACCAAGGAAAGAGGATATTTAAAAAATAAAGATAAAATTAGTCTTACCTAATGAATATGCTCTTTTTAAAGATTAGAGCCGATGTTGAAGAAAAAACTCGTAAGAAAATTTAATTTTTAATTTTAATTTAGTTAATTTTTTTGAATATTTTAGTTTTTTTACTGGGACTCGTCTTTATCACACTCCCCTTATTTGTTTTACAAAAAGACGATAGACTCTTAAAAATTTTTGAAAATTGAACTTCGTACTTGTTTTCTCTATTTGATTTCTATTGTTTATTTAAGGTTCTTTATAAACTCTTTTTGTAAACAATCGAAGTATAAAAGGTTTTTTATGATACTTCATCAGATGATTGTACAAGTAAAGTAAAGTATTAGGTTGTAGAAAAGAAAGCGGGTAAAAAGAAAAAATAAATATTTTTTGATTGGATCAGGTATCTCATTATGTATTCGGTGTGGATAAAGGATCTTCCTATGTTATACTATTAAATTCTTGACGATGAGTCGATTTCATAGCTACGCTATTGTTATTCATGATATTTCTTTCATTCAATATCATCGAAATCTAATTCATCTGAGTGAGTTTACAAGCAAAAGATTTCTCATCTCTATGGGATTAAATCCCGAGATAAAAAAAAAATAATAATAATAATAAACGATTAAATTATGGAAGTAAATATTCTTGCATTTATTGCTACTGCACTCTTCATTCTCATTCCTACTGCTTTTTTGCTTATAATTTACGTAAAAACGGTTAGTCAAAATGATTAATTTGAATACAATTTTACTATACAACGAAAAAAAAAAAAACAAAGAAAAAAAGGATTTAAATTTCTCGTCTTAAATGAAAGGAATGCCTTAGACTCAGTAGTAGTATCCTAAGGGGCCCGATAGTATGGTAGAAAGAGATCTCTTTCTACCATACTAGCCATTATGGTTATTGTAATGTATAAAGTACAAGTGAAATATCTTAATATAAAGGAATCCACCTATATCTCTTTTTTTTTATATAATTTTATATAAATATAATATAAAATATTTAATGTATGTACATACTTTCTCAATTTCATTTGTTTGTTTGATCCGTTTAATACAGATAATCCTAATTCGATGGAAACTTCTTTAGATTTCGAAAAGGGGTTACCCCATGAATGGTTAACCGTGTAAACCCTGATATAAAAATAGAAAATGAGTAAATAAAACAAAACATAAATCCAATTTCTAAAAAAAAATCTTAAAAAAAATTGCCGAACGGTCTATAAAACTAAAACAATTGATACAGGTTGATAGAGTTTGATTATTACCGCAATTAGGAGTACTTCTAGAGTCCACTTCTTCCCCACACTACGAGAGAGAGGGAAAATGTAAAAACTACCATTAAAGCAGCCCATGCGAGACTTACTATATCCATGTGAATTCTGTCCCCTATTTATATGAATATGAAGAAACTATTCCATTCTTGTTCACTAATACTAATACTAATAATAGTGAAATCACTGGTACAGAGTCAAAAAAAGGGAGAGGTTTTTGGTCACCATTGATGAACTACTCCAAAAAACACACTTATCTTATTCTTAATAATGAGTTATTCTTATTATAGAAGTTTATAGTAGAATCGACAAGATGTAAACACAAGTAAACAGACACTTTTCGAAGTATCCAAGGAATCTGACTCACATGTAGAAAGAATAAGACTTTTTATTTCTTTTATTTTTTTTTTTCTTTTTTTTTAAGTAAAAAAAAAGGCAATTATTAATCTAATCTAATATTGATTGAATGTCTGAGCATTCCGATACTTTCATTAGTCTGTATCCAAAGTATCTTAGGTCCTTTTCAAAACTATTAATTTAATTACCCCTCTGGCTACCCAATCTAATTGAAGACTCAGTAAGTGGAACTAATTTTAGTAGTGGAAAGTAAAGATTTACGGATTTCCCCCCACTACTTTAAGTTTTCCTTGAATCTGACAGGCAAAACTTTAGGTTAGAGAAAGGAACCTCGAGAGCCAGGGGCTTAGAATCACGATAAAGAAAGTATCAAGAGTCTTTTCATACGTTTGTTATAATAGGGGATTTCAAGTCTGTTGTTGAGGCGGCACCCGGATTTGAACTGGGGAAAAAGGATTTGCAGTCCCCCGCCTTACCACTCGGCCATGCCGCCAAAACGATAGAAACTAGATTCAAATTTTATCTTTTTTTCAACTCCGAAAAAAATATATAGTTTTTCAGTCACAAAATATAGAAGAATCCAGTATAAATCCGAACCATTAACTATTGACTGTAAATTAATGACTATTTTTGAATTAAAATCGACATTTTTTTGTTTCTTTATTTCTAATATTTTTATTTCTTTATTTCTAATAATAAAAGCAAATCATTAGAAATGTATTTATAACCAATCTATATTGAGTTTTTTTCAATTAAAAATAAAAATAAATCTTCTTCAATTTAAATTATAACAGTAATTATGAGTATATGTAAACCCCAGAATCAGAACATACATTACGTTGTGTTATTGTTATAGAGCTATAGTTATATAATGGGGTATTTTATCTCTCTAGGGATGCTTTTGAGGAGTAATTCTCAATAAATTTTTGTATTTCAATTTTTCATTGAATACATTGAAGAGAAAGTTTAATTTTTGATAGAGCACAGCATGTGCTGTCCCAATATATAACTGTACCCCAATAAAAGAAGAAAAAGAGACGTATATATCTTATCTGTGCATTCTTTTTTATTTTAATAATAATAATAAAAAAATTAATAACTAAAAAAACACAAGTTTTCTTACCTACTTCAATTCAATGATACTCTATTCAAAATTAGGTAAAACTTTTTTCTGCAAATATTTTTTTGAACAATGAAATACAAATACATGAAAAAGTAAAGTGGTAAAAAAAAAGTTTTCTATTTATTATATATTTATCTGCTCGAACAGATCCAAGCATGAATACATTTTTTATTTAATGGTATGCAATCGAATATGTAATATCATAGGTGAAAATGAAATTACTTTTTTTCTAGTCTTTACAAAACTCCATAAGTTCCAGTGGTATTTCTCAATTCTGTTCCATTTGGATCTATTTCTTATAATTATAAAAAAATTCCAATTGAATCTAGTCTCCGTTCATACGTATTTCATACATTCCATATATCTTGGAGTTGGATAAAATTTCATGTGATTCAGTAAACAGAATAGAAATTCCATTATTGCTAGATCGAATTCTATGGATATGATTCGGTGAAGAATGAGAGATGGGATGGTATTTTTTCAATAAACGGATAAATGGGAAATTCAAAAAAGATGCTCGGGGATGGAAAAGAGGGAACATCTACGATACCCGGATTAAATCAGATACAATTTGAAGGGTTTTATCGATTTATTGATCAGGGGTTAATAGAAGAACTTTCTAAATTTCCAAAAGTTGAAGATATAGATCACGAAATTGAATTTCAATTATTTGTGGAAACATATAAATTGGTAGAACCTCTGATAAAAGAACGAGATGCTGTCTATGAATCACTTACATATTCTTCTGAATTATATGTATCCGCGGGATTAATTTGGAAAACCAGTAGGAATATGCAAGAACAAAGAGTTTTTATTGGAAACATTCCTTTAATGAATTTCCTTGGAACTTCTATAGTAAACGGAATATACAGAATTGTTATCAATCAAATATTGCAAAGTCCTGGTATCTATTACCAGTCAGAATTGGATCATAACGGGATTTCGGTCTATACCGGCACCATAATATCAGATTGGGGAGGCAGGTTAGAATTAGAGATTGATAAAAAAGCAAGAATATGGGCTCGTGTGAGTAGGAAACAGAAAATATCTATTCTAGTTCTATCATCAGCTATGGGTTCGAATCTAAGAGAAATTTTAGAGAATGTTTGCTACCCTGAAATTTTCTTATCTTTCTTGACCGATAAGGAGAAAAAAAAAATTGGGTCAAAAGAAAATGCTATTTTGGAGTTTTATCAACAATTTTCTTGTGTAGGTGGGGATCCAATTTTTTCTGAATCCTTATGTAAGGAATTACAAAAAAAATTCTTTCACCAAAGGTGTGAATTAGGAAGGATTGGTCGCCGAAATATTAACTGGAGGCTTAATC